TTCGATAGGGTAGAAATAATGGCCGCGGAGGCTCCGGTTCCCCTATTAGCGAGAAAGGAGGAGCCGCAGTCGGGTGTTATTTCTGTGAGCGGAAGCGGTTTTTTAAATATGTGAGCAAGGGGTGTTAATGGGTTAAGGGCGTTAATATCTCTTTAAAGTTTTCTAGTTAATTAAGAATTAGGGGGGAGACAGGGGAAGAGTGAAGTTTAGTCTTTTGAGGGCTCTAGGGGAAGCGCGGTAGATCAGGTGGGAGGTCAGTTATTTTTTTAAAGCAAAGTTATAAATTTATAAAATTTAAAGATACATATATATATATATATATATATAGGGATTAGTAGAGTCTATATTATAGAGGTTAATTCTTTTTTTAAGGCTTGAGAAATATTTTGATTCATTAAATTAATCTGAGTTAATTTTAGGGGGACCCGGAGCCGTTTGAAGGTGGGCTTGAAACTTAAAGGTTTAGTCGAAACTGTTAAGGGAAGGCCCCACCGCCTAAGGAAGGTTAGTGTTTATTAAGGGGGTTGGTTTAGGGTAAGGAGGGTTAATTTTTATCGGGAGGGGGCTTAGTGGCTAACAATAAGTTTAATTTTTAAGGGAGTTAGGAAAGCCCTTCTCTACTTTAGGGTTAGTTTGTAGTTTTGAAAGGAGATTAAGCTAACTATTGAGTACTTTAAAGAGTTATCTTGGCAGGGAGATTGAAGGGAGTCCTCTAAAGTTTTTATAACCTTAGGGTGACATCTTTTGTATCTCTAGGTTGAAGAGTTTTGAGTTACAAAAGGATGGTTTAAGGACTGCGGTTGTTACGGTACCCTACAAGAGAGGGGCCCCGGTTTGAGCGAAAAGTAGTTTGTATACATTTTTTAGGGGTTAATTTCTAAAGTTATTTAAGCTTTAAAAATTTTATTGGTGCCGGGCTAGAATTATTTTATAAGTATTTGATAGGGTGGAAATAATGGCCGCGGAGCTCCGGTTCTCCTAGGACGAGAAAGGAGGAGCCTCCACGGCCATTATTTCTGTGAGCGGAAGCGGTTTTTTAAATATGCGAGCAGGGGGGGGGGGTGTTAGTGGGTCAAGGGTGTTAAGTATTTCTTTAAAGTTTTCTAGTTAACTAAGAATTAGGGAGGAGACAGGGGAAGAGTGAAGTTTAGTTTTTTGAGGGCTCTAGGGGAGAAGCGCGGTAGCCCAGGTAGGAGGGTCAGTTATTTTTAAAGCAAAGTTATAAATTTATAAAATTTAAAGATTTATATAGGGGTTAGTAGGGGTCTATATTATAAAGGTTAATTTTTTTTAAGGTTTGAGAAATATTTTGACTCCTTAAATTAATTTGAGTCTGTTTGAGGTCTCACCCTAGGGTTGTTTGAAGGTGGGCTTGAAATTTAAAGGTTTAATCGAAACTGCTAAGGGAAGACCCTCGGCACCTTAGGGAGGTTAGCGTTTATTAAGGTAGACTCGGTTCAGAGCAAGAAAGGTTAATTTTTACTGAGAGGGGGCTTTAGCGGCTAGTAATAAGTTTAACTTTTAAGGGGGTTAGGAAAGCCCTTCTTTACTTTAGGGTTAGTTTGTAGGTTCTGAGGAGGGATTAAGCTAATTATTGAGTACTCTAAAGAGTAATTTTGGGGGAGGTTGAAGGGAGCTCTCTAAAGTTTTTTATAACCTCAGGGTAAGATCTTTTGTAGCTCTAGGTTGAAGAGTTTTGATTTACAAGAGTGGTTTAAGGATCGTGATTGTTACGGTACCCTATAAGGGGGAGGTGAGGGGTTAGAGCTAAGTAGTTTGTACACATTTTTTAGGGGCCAACTTTTAAGTTTATTTTTAAGTTTTAAAAATTTTATTGGTGCCGGGCTAGAATTATTTTATAAGTGCTCGATTAGGGTAGAAATAATGGTCGCGGAGCCTCCGGCTCTCCTAAGGGCGAGAAAGGAGGAGCCGGGCCGTTATTTCTGCCAGTGGGGTTGGTTTTTAAATCCAGGAGCAGGGGTATTAGTGGTTTAGGGGTGTTAAATATCTCTTTAAAGTTTTTTAATTAACTAAGAATTAGAGAAGAGACAGGGGAAGAGTGAAGTTTAGTTTTTTGAGAGCTCTAAGGGGGCGCGGCAGGCTCAGGGAGGAGGTCAGTTATTTTTTTAAAGCAAAGTTATAAATTTTATAAAATTTAAAGATTTATATAGGGACTAGTAGGGGTCTGTGCTATAAAAGTTAATTCTTTTTTTAAGGTTTGAGAAATCTTTTGATTCATTAAATTAATTTGAGTTTGTTTGAGGTGACACCTTAGGGTTGTTTGAAGGTGGGCTTGAAATTTAAAGGTTTAATCGAAACTGCTAAGGTAAGGCCCCGCCTACCTAGGAGGTTAGCGTTTATTAAGGTGGGAGGATTTAGAGCAAGGAGGGTTAAATTTTTATCGAGAGGGGGCTTAAGGGACTAATAATAAGTTTAACTTTTAAGGGAATTAGGAAAGCCCTTCTTTATTTTAGGGTTAGTTTGTAGGTTTGAGGGGAGACTAAGCTAATTATTGAGCACTCTAAAGAGTAATTTTGGCAGAGAGATTGAAGGGAGTTTTCTAAAGTTTTTTATAACCTTAAGGTAAGATTTTTTGTGGACCTAAGTTGAAGAGTTTTGACTTACAAAGGTGGGTAAGGACCGTGGTTGTTACGGTATCTCCCATAAAAAAGGGGCCCTCCCTTCCTTAGTATAGTTTGTATACATTTTAGGGTGGTTAATTTTTAAAACTTGTTTAAACTTTAAAAAAAATTATTGGCGGAGGGCTTAGAATTATTTTGTAAGTATTCGATAGGGTAGAAGTAATGGCCGCGGAGGCTCCGGTTCATCTATGGGCGAGAAAGGAGGAGCCGCAGTCATTATGCCTGTTAGCGGAAGTGGTTTTTAAATCTGCGAGCAGGGGTATTTGGTTTAAGGGGTGTTAAAATATCTCTTTAAAGTCTTCTAATTAACTAAGAATTAGGGAAGAGATAGGGGAAGAGTGAAGTTTAGCTTTTTGAGTACTCTAAGGGAGCGCGGTGGACTAGGTAAGGAGGTTAGTTATTTTTTTAAAAGCAAAGTTATAAATTTTATAAAATTTAAAGATTTATATAGGGGTTAGTAGAGGGCTTGTATTATAAAGTTAATTCTTTTTAAGGTTTGAGAAATCTTTTGATTTATTAAATTAATTTGAGTTAATTTAAGGTGGCACCTTATAGGGTTGTTTGAGGGGGAGGGGCTAGTTTAAATTTAAGGGTTTTGTTGAAGTTGGTGAGGGGAGGCCCTCCGCGGCCTCTGGAGGTTAGTGGTTATTAAGGCGGGATGGATTGAGAGCAAGGAGAGTTAATTTTTATCAAGAGGGAGGGGCTTTAGTGGTTAATAATAAGTTTAATTTTTAAGGAAGTTAGGAAAGCCCCTCTTTATTTTTAGGGTAAGTTTGTATAGGTTTGAAGGGAAACTAAGCTAATTATTGAATACTTTAAAGAGTTATTTTGGCAGGGAGATTGAAGGGAGTTTTCTAAAGGTTTTTATAAACTTAAGGCGAGGCCTTTTGTGCGCCCTAGGTTGAAGAGGTTTGATTTACAAAGGTGGTTAAGGACCATGATTGTTACGGTACCCTACCAGGGAAGGTTAGAGCTAAGTATTTTGTACATATTTTTTAGGGTCAACTTTTAAATTTATTTAAGTTTTAAAAATTTTATTGGGGGCGGGCTAGAATTATTTTATAAGTATTCGATAGGGTAGAAATAATGGCCGCAGAGGCTCTGTCCCCTTAGGGGTGAGAAGGGAAGAGCCTCTGCGGTCATTATTTCTGTCAGCGCAGGTGGGGTTTTGAATGCGCGAGTAGAGGGTATACTATGGTTTGGTGGTGTTAAAATATCTCTTTAAAGTTTTCTAATTAACTAAGAATTAGAGAAGGGAAGGGGGAGGGTAAAGTCTAGTTTTTAAGGGCATTAAGGGAGTCCGGTAGATTAGGCGCGGGAGACCAGTTAATTTTAAGTAAAGTTATAAATCTTATAAAATTTAAAGATTTATATAGGGATTAGTAGAGGGTTTGTATTATAGAATTAATTCTTTTTTAAGGCTTGAGAAATCTTTTGATTCATTAAATTAATTTGACTTAATTTAAGGTGGCACCTTATAGGGTTGTTTGAAGGGGGTAATTTAAAATTTAAGGGTTTCATTGAAGTCGGTAAAGGGAGGCCCCTCCGCAGCCACTAGGGAGGTTAGTGGTTATTAAGGCGGGATGGATTGAGAGCAAGGAGGGTTAATTTTTATCGCGAGGGGGCTTTAGCGGTTAGTAATAAGTTTAACTTTTAAGGAAGTCAGGAAAGCCCTTCTTTATTTTAGGGTGAGTTTGTAGTTTTGAGGGGAAACTAAGCTAATTATTGAATACTTTAAAGAGTTATTTTGGCAGGGAGATTGAAGGGAGTTTTCTAAAGTTTTTTATAAACTTAAGGCGAGGCCTTTTGTGCCCCCTAGGCTGAAGAGTTTTGATTTACAAAGGCGGTTTAAGGACCATGATTGTTACGGCACTCTACTACGGAAGGTTAGAGTTAAGTAGTTTGTCCGTATTTTTTAGAGGTCAACTTTTAAATTTATTTAAGCTTCAAAAAAATTTACTGGGTAGGGCTTAAATTATTTTATAAATTTTCGACAGGGTATTATATCTGTCAGCGGGAATGGGTCTAAAATATATGAGAAGGGAATATTAATGGGTCAGGGGGTGTTAAAATATCTCTTTAAAGTATTCTAATTAACTAAGAATTAGTGAAAAGACACGGGAAGAGTGGGGTTTAGGTTTCTGAAGGCTCTAAGGGAGCTGGTAGATTAGGTAGGAGTGAAGTTATTTTTAAAAAGAAGTTATAAGTTTATATAAAATTTAGAGGTTTATCTATATATATATATAGGAAGGACCAGGGGGTATAAGAGTTAATCTCTTTTTTAAGGTCGATAAATCTTTTAATTTAAATTAGATCAGTCTAGGGGCTTTATTTTAAGGGTTGTTTGAAGTAGGCTTAAATTTTAAGGGTCAGTTGGAATTAATAAGGGAAGTCGAGTTGGTTAGGGTTCTCTATTTATAAGCTTAATTTTTAAGGTAAAGGTTAAGGAGGTTTTCTTCATTTAGGGAGTATTTTAAAGTTTTTATAAATTTAAAGGGATAACAATATAGATTGGGAGATTTATTATAAATACTTAATTTTGAGTTGATTTGTTTAATATTTTAAATAGTTGTTATTTAAAAGGGGCTAAAGGTCCGAATAAGGTTAAAGGTTGAGTTTTGGTCATAAACCATTTAAAAAGAGGTGTAAGTGTTAGGGCCGGGCTTTAAGTGGTTAACAAAAGAATATTAAAAACATATAGTTGAATTTTTAATGAAGGCTAAAAAGTTAATTTAGGGTGGGGGTAGCAAAGGTTAAGTTTAAATAAGTTTGTTTAAAAAGTAAGAATGGGTAAAAGGTTGAAGTCAAAGAAAAGATTTTATTAGCTGTTGTTTTGTATCAAACTTTAAGAAGATTTACTGTGTTTGAGAAGATAGTTTGGGAGAGGGGCCTAGAAATTTCGGTAAATTTATTTTAAGAAAAAGATATATATATATATAGGTTTATCTTTATTTAATAGGAGTAATACATGTAAACAAACAGGAACAAATTTGAGTTTAGGCTAATTGTGAAGTTTGTTTAAATTTTGTTTGTAGGGGAGGCCCCTAGTAAGAAATTTTGGTAGGTTTTAAATTTCAAGTTTTTAATAAGGTCAAAGATTTACTAGTTTATAGTATATTTTAAGGGTTTAAAAAGGGAGTAAAGGGGAGTAAATTTTAAAGGTGCTTTAGAACGGTTAGAAGGGTTTGAGAGGTTAAAAGGAGGTAGTTAAAAGAGGTGTTTGAAGGGGACGAGGGCTTTAAATTGAAATTAGAGAGTAGTTATCTAGAGTTACGGCTATAAAGAGATATAGAAAACGGGAGAGGTTAAGAAAGGAGAGGGTGTGGGAAATTTATTGTTAAAAGGTTAGTTAAGGTGTTTAGGAAGAAATTATGCTAGAGGGAGTGTCGGGGTTTATAAATAAAATTTAAGATTGCTAAAGAGGGAGGTAAAAGAAAGAGGTTTAAACTTATAGTTGTTTAGAAAAGTAGGTTAAATTTTAAAAGTCTGTTATTAGTATAAATTAGGTTATTTAAAAAAGGAGGGGTTTGGAAAGATAAAAATTAAGTTGAAGTATTTAGGGTTGGTGTTAGACTGTACATCAATAAAAATTTAAGAGCAAAAATTTTGAAAAATAGGAAAATAGGTTAGGGTTAGTAAGATAACTAATGTAGAAGAGGTTTAGCTCACAAGGTTAAAAATAAGTTAATTTAGGTTGTTATACTGTAATAAATTCTTAAGTTAATTAGAGAGGAAGTCTAAAAGTTTATAAAGTTAATTTGGTTAAAAGTTAGTGAAAGTTAAAAGGTGGAATTTTGTGTTAAAGAAGGTGTAATTTTTTTGTACAAGTTATGAAAGTTGAAGGAAATAGTTTTCATAAAAATAAAATAAGATGGCTGAAGGTTAGGCGGTAGATTGTAAATTTATTAATAAGTTATGAGATTAACTTTCTTATTATTTATAGAGAAATGGTATAAAAGTTTTAAACTTACTGTATTTTGTGCAAAAGAACTATACTATTAAAAATTATTTTGAATTTTTGTTTTTAGAAGGAAAGAAGGAGATAAGAAATTTTTTATTAAAATTTTTTGGGAAAAGTAACCTTAAAAATTTTTTGAGGGGCACTGGAATTTATTATTATAATGCTAATTTATTATATTTTAAAAAATTAATCTATAAAAATTGAATTATTAAGAATTTATTCTACGCTTATAAAAATAAAAATTTAAGAGGTTGTAATTTATATAAGGTGTAAAATTTATAAATATAAATAATACATGAGGTGTGAAACTACACCTTATTAAGTCATAAAAGGAAGGTACAATTTATACACTTTAGTATAGGGTGTAATTTATTATAGATAGGATAAAGGTGTAATTTTACATTAAATATAAAAGTGTAATTTTTTTGTAGGCACAATTTTTATAGTATAGTGTAGAAGGGTAACTTTGTGTAAGAGTGTAATTCTTTAATATAAGGTACATTTTAATAAAGGTACAATTTTAATAGTAAAGGGTGCTTAATTTTATAAGATCTAAATTTTATAAGATCTAAATTTTGTAAGATTTAAATTTTATATCATAATAAAGGTCTAAAGAATTTAAAATAAAAGTTTAAGTTTTGTAAGGGTTTATAAGGTTTAAAAATATAAGGTTTTAAATTTTATTTAAGGTGTAAATTTTAAATAGTGTTGTTTAAAACCAAATTTAAAAATAGTAGTATAAATCTAAAATAATTATAAAATTAATAGTTGTTATAAATCTTAATAATTATAAAATCTAATAGTTGTTATACAAATCTTTTAATAAAGTAAAGTAATAAGTTTGAGGGTCTAAAATTTTAATGGAAAATTTTAAAGAAATGGTAAAGAGGGGTGAGAGAGCTCCAGAAAGGTTGTTGTAATCAAGTTTAAATCTAGCTGCCAAAAATTATACAGGTAACCTGAATTTGCGGGAGAGAGTCTTTTCTAACATGTTATAAACTAATTTTTTTGGAGGGCTCGGTCCACGGTAAGAAGAAAGAAGGTAGTTTTAGAAAAGTACCGTAAAAAGAAAAGAGTTTGTATTTTAAAAGTATCCGATTATTTTAAAAATTTGAAGGTTAAAATTTAATACAATTTTATTTTTAAAAAGTTGATGTTCAAATAAGAAGGTTAAATGCAGTGAATTTTTAAGTTAAAATAAAAGTGCGTTTTTAAATTCCGTTATTTTAAGGAATAATGAACTAACAAAAATTAAAAGTTAATAATCTGAAATTTGTGCGAGCATAAAAATAAATATTTAGGTTTTGGGTTGTATTAATATTTTATAATAACTTGAACAAATTTGTAGTTTTATATTATAAAAGGTTAGTTTAAAGGTTTATGAAAAGTTAAAATCAATTAGAGATTATAAAGAACGATTTAGATAGCAGGTATGTAGCAGAAAAAGAGTGTGATTTAAAGACTGTCTTTAGGGTTAGAGCAAGGGCGTTAAAGAGTTTTAAGGTTAAATTTATATAGGTTAAAAAAGGGAAGTCTTATAGGTTCGTTTTTAGTGAGGGCTATACTATAGGAGAGTGTTAAATTTTTTAAATGAAGTTTAAAAAGAAATATCTCTAAATAAGGGGGTTTAAAGGAGTGTTATTTTAATGTAGAATTTAAGAATATCTTGTTAATAAGGCGATTTGTAAAGAAGGGGCCCCTCAACGGTAAAGTAGGGTTAAGTGAGGGAGTGAAATTTAGCTTTAAATTTTGAAACAAGTAGCTGTTAAACAGCTTTAAAGAGGGCTATTGTGCTGGTTTTATTATAGTAGTGAGGAAATAGAATTTAAAAATATGTTTTATAGAGGAGTGTGCGATGGGAGTAGGTGATGTAGAAAGGAGGAGAGCTTTGGGTGGGAAGCCGTCTTTTAAAAATGTAAGTTTTATTCTTTTTAAAAGACTATAAGGATTATAAAGTAGTATAATTAAAACTATGGTTAAGCTTTTTGTAAAGTTTGATTCTTTCTTGAGTTTCCATGAGGCTATCGAATTTGTATGAGTATTAAGGTGAGTAAAAGGAAGTTCATTTAATATGAAAAATGTAAAATAAAACAAAAAGGAGAGAAATTAGGTATCTTTTTATTTATGTAGTTTATTTAAATCTCAGCATAAAATATTAAGAATTATATATTAAAAATATGATTTAGTGGTAGTTTAAAACCTGACAAAATATTGTGCCAGCAGTCGCGGTTAGACTTTAAGGTTAAGTGGAAATACATTGGATCTGGTTAAGCGAAATTAAAGTGTATAACTTAAAGGTTTCAAAAAACAAAAAGGTGGAATTAAATTTGTTTTTATTGAAGAAAAGTGAGTAAATACTTTTGCTGAAGCTGATGAAATTTAGGTTAAAACTAGGATTAGATACCCTACTATTCTAAAGAAGAAAAATATTACCATAATATTAATAGCTATAGGCTTTAAATTTGAAGAATTTGGCGGTGATTTAATCTTATCAGAGGAACCTGCTTTTTAATCGATACACCACGAAATATCTTACTTGTTTTAATTGTAGTTTGTATACCATCATTAGCAGATAATTTTAAAAAGAAAAATTATTACGATTATAGTTTTAAATATAACAAAATTAGATCAAGGTGCAGCTTATAAATAAGTTAAAGTGGGTTACAATAAATTTTATTTATAGACGGATAAATAACAGTAAAAGTTATAGGAAGGAGGATTTGATTGTAATGGCGAGTTTAATATGCTCGAGAGATATAAGTTCTAAATCATGTACATATCGCCCGTCGCTTTCATTTATAAATGAGATAAGTCGTAACATAGTAGGTTTACTGGAAAGTGAATCTAGTTTCGAAGAGTTTAGAAAAAGAAGGATTCTTATAAAAGAAGGATGTAAGTCTAAAGGTCAAAGCTTTGAGTGTTATAAAGATTGTTGTAATTAAAAATTTAAAATTAAATCGAAAGAATAATTAAGAAAAGAGAAAGTAATAATTAACGAAATTCTTTCTTGGCGATAGAGAAATAGTACTGAAAAGGAAATTAAAGTAAAATTTTATAAAAATTTTTTTAGTAAGTGTGAGCTACTGTACCTTGTGTATCAGGGGTAATCAAATTTCGTTAATTATAGGCATATAAATCCCGAAGTAAAAATAGCTAATTTTATAAGAAAGTTTTTGTGACACAAAATTTTAAATATAAAGTTAAAGATGAAATGTTATACGAGTTTTATAATATCTGGTTTCTTAAGAAATAAATATAATTTTAAGGTTTAAAAAAACGATTTAAAAAAAGAAGAATAGGAGGGATTAGCTTCTTATTCAATAAGAGATTCACAACACCTGGGTAATAGAAACTTAATTTCTTCTAGGCTTAAAAGTAGCCATGATAAAAGAGTGTTTTAACTGAGAGTTTGAAGTAAATTTATTTGTGCCAGGTTTGAATAGTATTAAGATATTTATAGAAATCTTTTTTGTAAAGATTCAATGATTGTATTAGTATAAATTTATTATTCATATCAATAAACTAAAAAATTAAAATAGTTAAAAATTAATAATATTTTTACATTTAAAAAAAGTTATATTAAAGGAACTCGGCAAACCAACTTCTTTGCCTGTTTATCAAAAACATGTCTATTTGAGGTAATATAAATAGTCTAGCCTGCTCACTGACACAAGTAGTTAAAGAGCCGCGGTACTCTGACCGTGCAAAGGTAGCATAATCATTAGTTTCTTAATTAGAAACTCGTATGAATGGTTGAACAAAAGAAGAGCTGTCTCTGGTATAAAAGTAGAATTTAACTTTTAAGTGAAAAGGCTTAAATTATTCAGGGGGACGATAAGACCCTATAAAGCTTTATATTATCAGCTATGATTTAATTAAATTAAAAAGAAATTAAAGGTTTTAATAAGCTATTATATTTTATTGGGGAGATATAAGTATAATTTTATGTAACTGCTTATAAGTCGATACATTGATAATTGGTTTAAATTTTAATGATCCTTTGAATAAAGATTCAAGACCAAGTTACTTTAGGGATAACAGCGTTATTTTTTTTGAGAGTTCATATCGAAAAAAAAGTTTGCGACCTCGATGTTGAATTAAAATTATCTTTATAGTGCAGCCGCTGTAAAAGAGGGTCTGTTCGACCTTTAAATTTTTACATGATTTGAGTTCAGACCGGCGTAAGCCAGGTCGGTTTCTATCTCTTGAAAATAATATAAGTTATTATAGTACGAAAGGATTTAGTAATTTAAAATTTTTATTTATTGGAACAATGGCAAAAAAAGGGGGCAGTGTTTAAATTTTAAAAAAAGTTTTATTACTACTTTAACCTTTATAAAAATAAATATCATTATGATCGCTAATAGTTTTGTAACAAAGGGGAGACCTCCGAGTTTATGTAAGAATTGTAAAGAAAGAGTGAAGAAAAAAGTTGAACTCACGGAGAGGGAAGCGGGGCCGGTAGCATAAGACTTTAGATTAAAGGAGAAAGGGTGAGAAGCTTTTAATTTATTAACATACACACATGTATAGGCTATATTTTAAAAAGACGTGTGGTGGTTTATGTTATTAAGGGGTTGTAGTATTTTAAATTGAAAGTTTTGTTTTATAAGTATTTCAGTTATAGTACACTTATTATTTATATTATAATATATCATATTTTAGGTAGTACAAATTACCTTAGAGTAAGAAACCTAAAATTTGAATAGTAAATTTGGTTTTATATAAACAATATTTGTTTAAAAAATTTAATTAAAAAAGTAAAGAAGCGAAGTTTTAAAATAAAAATTAAATTTTAAAGTAATTTTTTATAAAAGTTATAACTATAATTAAGGGTAAATTTGAATATGTTCTTTAAATTGTAACTATTCTTTAGGTGGTTTTATATTTTATTTTCAATAACTAATTGATAACACAACACAATATAATATTCTTCATTTTTAAACATAATAAGATTTTAATTTTTATTACTTATTAAAATGTGCTATTTATTATATCTAAAGATGTATAATTTTATTATTGGTAAATGTGGGTTAAAGTGCGCATGTTTAGGCGCAGGTTGATAAATGTGGAGTGTGCCAACATAAATGTAGATTTTATAAATATAAGGTGTAAATTATAAGTGGTGCTGTGTGGCATCTAAATGGGTGTAAATATAGATTGTAAATGTATTTAATAAAATAGATGTTATAAGTGTAGGGGTGTTTATAAATGGTTAGGTTGAGGGTAGGGGTTATAAATTATACTTTATAGGTTGTTTATACTATAGCTGCACGTGTAAGATATATTTCTATTTAGGTCATATATGGTATAAACACTTACTATAAATAAATACTAAATATACAACGTTGTAAAATTCATACTATAGAGGTGTCTGCCGTATAAATATCACCTGCTATGAGTGTATATTATAAGTGAGTGTGCTAATAAATGGGTTATTAGAAGTGAGTACTTATGAAATGTGTGTTAAAATAGGCACTTATAAAATGTACCTCTATAAAGAGAGGGGCCTATACAAAACTGTGTGTATAAATGGGCGCGGGTATATATATATGTTATAAAAGGAGGGGTCTATAAATATAAGCTGTAAGTGTATGCCTATATAAATGGGTGTTTATAAAGGCGGGTTGTAAATGGGTGTTTATCACTATGTATATTATAAATGGGTGCTTATAAATGCAGGGTATAAGTATAGGTGCCTGTGAGGAGGTTCTTTATAAGTGTGCTGGTCCTGTAAATATGGGTGTTTATAAAATATGGTTTATTATAATATTATAATAAATGGTGTTTATTATTTATATTCATGAATGTTAGAGTTTTTATTGTATTATAAATATATTATAAAAATGGGGAGGGGTAAACAATTTACCATGTTAAAATAAAGTTATAAAAATATATTACAATTAAAAATATTGTATACTTTATGTTAAAAAGATTATATTTTTAAAAAGATAATGGGTTAAAAATAGAAAGACAATAATATCATATTTAAAGGTACTATATTATACATTTATAAAAGATACCAAATAGTGGCTATAAAAATAATATATTTTAAAAGGGACAATTAAAGGTGTAAAACTCTAACTTGTTAAAAGTGTCATTAATTAAACACACATAATATATATATATTATACACACTTAAAAATGGTATTTAAAATATTATTTATTATATTGTGTTTTAAATTTATAGTGTATTTTTAGGTGTTAAATAAAATGCTAATTTAAAATAAAAATTAAAGGTTAATAATTTATTGAAGGTATTATAAAATTATTATAATTTTAAAAAAAGAGGAAATAAACTTAAAAGGTGTGTCAGCAAAGTAGAGCTAAAATAGAACAGCATTTCATTTACACTGAAGAGAATTATCGTGCAAATCGGTTTACTTTGAGTTGTTGTCTATTTAAGAAAAAGGGAGAAGGTAAAAACTATAGTAAAACTGTCTTGGCAGATAATATGCTCTAGACTTAGGATCTAGTTAAATAGAAATTAATTCTATAGATAGTAGAAAGTTAGTGTCTTGCTAACTGTTTTGTGATAGTCGTTGAATTAGTAAATTATTTAGTGTTAATTATTTGTGTGTTAGTAAGAGTTGCGTTTGTTACTTTGTTGGAGCGTAAAATCTTAGGGTATGTCCAAATTCGTAAAGGGCCTAATAAGGTGGGGTTTATAGGGGTTTTACAACCCTTTTCAGACGCTATTAAGTTATTTACAAAGGAACAAACAATTCCAATGATATCTAATTTTATAGCTTATTATATTTCACCTGTGTTTAGATTATTTTTATCTTTGTTTGTTTGGGTGGTTCTTCCTTACGAAATTGGGTTGGTTAGGTTTTACATAAGAGTGTTGTTTTTTTTATGTTGTTTGAGGTTAGGAGTTTATAGGACCATAGTAGCAGGGTGAGCTTCTAATTGTAAGTACTCTTTATTGGGGAGGCTTCGAGCGGTAGCCCAGACTATTTCTTATGAAGTAAGGTTAGCTTTAATCTTATTGTCTTTTATTGTATTAGTAGGGGGGTTTAATTTGCAATTATTTATAAAGTATCAGTCTGATGTTTGGTTTTTATTTGTTTCTTTACCTTTAAGGTTAATTTGATTTGCGTCTTGTTTGGCAGAAACTAACCGGACTCCTTTTGATTTTGCGGAGGGGGAGTCGGAATTAGTTTCAGGGTTTAATACAGAATACAGAAGAGGAGGGTTTGCTTTGATTTTTATAGCAGAATACTCTAGAATTCTTTTTATAAGGGTGTTGTTTGTAGTTGTATTTTTAGGGAGAAGGCCTTGTAGAGGTTTATTTTATGTTAAGAGGGTATTTATTGCTTTTATTTTTGTATGGGTGCGTGGGACCTTGCCCCGCCTTCGGTATGATAAGCTTATGTTTATAGCCTGAAAAAGGTTTTTACCTGTTTCAATTAACTATTTATTGTTTTTTGTAGGACTAAAATCTTTTTGTTTTATTAGATTTGTTTAAAACCTTTTTTATAGTCAGAGAGGTTTTAAATATTACAACATACTTAAAATTAAAAGGGTTAGACATTTGTTCTCTCTTAAAAAATTGTTTAAAATTTGGGAATTAAAAAAGATAGGTGGGTTTATTTATAAGTAGGTGGTAGGCTAAAAAGATGTTTTTGTTTAGGCTAATTTTATACTCCTTTAAAAAAGAAGGAAAAAGATAGGTTTAAAAAGATTTTTATACGTGGGTGAAATTTAAAGAACTAAAATTTTAAAATTTTAGTTCATTATTTTGGGCTCGAAAAAGGTTAAAGGGTCTGTTGAACTAAAGAGTTTAAAGTATTTTGTAGAGGTTTAAAGTTAAGAGGAGCCTTGATTACATCTAACTTTTTATTATAATATTATAGGGTCTTAAGGTATTAAAATTTTGTAAAATTTGTTTTTAGATTACAAAAATATTAGCAATTTTATAGGGGTTGAACTAAGGTTTAAAATTTATTAGGATTTATTTTTAAATAAATTTTAAGATTTAATTTAATCACCTTTTATGAGTTGCTAATTTGAGAATGTAAAAAAGGGTTTGAGTAAAATATTGAAATTTAAGAATTTTAAATTGTTCAAAGGATTAGAGAAGAGAGCTCTGAAAAGTTTAGTTTAATAAGGTTTTTATAAGTTGTGTAAAAAGAGGTATAGTTTGTTTTAAATAAACTCAATAAAATAAAATTTATAATTTAAATGAGGTTAGAGGATGTTAAAAAAAGGGGGTAAAAGGTAAGAAAAAGTGAGGTTTTATTTTAAGAAAAAAAGGGGATGTATAAAGGGGTAAGGTTTAAAAAGCTATTATATGTTTCAAGTGTGGTTAATTAAAAGTTTTAATTGTGTAAATTTCGGAGAAGTTTATTATAAAGCTTCTTTTTTAGGATTAAGAATTATAAATTTATTTTTTAAAGAGTAATTTTTTAGTTTTAAGTGAAACGTCCTAATAAAAATAAAGGTAAAAAAGTTGGATGGATGGGTAATAATTTATTAACATATTTATCTAAAAATTTTGCGGGGTTTTATTAATACTAAAATAAAGAAAGTTAAAATTATTAATAATTGGAAGCAGGTAGAAAAAAGTGGTTTAATTTATTAGTGGAAAGTAAATATAATCTATTTTAAAAGGCTAAATAATAATAATAAGCATTTTAAATTTAATTTAAACTAAAAAAAGGGTGCGCTGAGTGTGTATGTGGTGGGTTGGGGGAGAGAGAGAGAGAGTTAGAATTTAAAGTTGCTGTAGTTTGTATCAAGGTGCGCCAAGAAAGTTTAGTTTATGAGTGTATTAAAAAGTTTTTAGAAAAAAAGCTTTCAGTTTTACAATGAAAATGTAACGTGTTTTTTACACTATAAAAACAGGGGTATAAACGGAATTTAACCGCTTAAAAAAAAGTTAGAAGCTTTCTTTTAGAACTTAATACCCCCCAGAAGTATTGAGGGGTTAAACTCAATATCTAATAGGTGTCTTAGCCACTTGATGGGGTTTTTAAAGTGTTAAAATTTAATTGTTTTTACTTTTAAGTTTGAATAGAGCTAGGATTAAATTAGAAGAAAAAGAAAATGGTTAGGGCACTTCTTTATTCAGCTCATTCTAATGCCCCTTGTATTCATTCATAGTAAAGGCCAAAGAGGAGAATTAATAAAAATACTGCTCTTGTTACTAGTCAAGAGATTGTATTTGCAAGGTTAAAAATTGAAGCGATTGGAAGTAGTAAGGTGATCTCTACATCAAAAATCAAGAAAATTACGGCAATAAGAAAGAACCGGAGCCTAAAAGGCAATCGGGCAGATCTTTTAGGGTCAAATCCGCACTCATAAGGGGAGACTTTTTCACGGTCAATAATTGTTTTTTTTGATAGGAAGGAGGCTAAAAGTATAATAATGTTACAAATAAGGAAGGTAATAACGGAAAATATTAATAATACTAAGATTATCTCTCCTAGTGATCCTAGATTTTTGTTTAAATACAAGTTTTAAAAAAGCAAAATTGAGAAATAAATTTTAAATAGGCCATGTAGTTGGAGAGGGTGAAATAAATTACAATAAGGTTTATTTAGTAACCAATAAAGGGTTAAAAGTACTTTCAGAAGGTTGGGTATTGGTGGTGGGTTTAGTAATTTAATTTTAGAAGAGGATAAGAAATATCTTAGAAGATCACTTAGATTTGACAAACCTATATTATAGTTTAACTAATTTCTTTTGTTTTAGTTATCAGAGTTGGGAGGGGCCTCAAAAATGATAGATCGGAGATTAAAAAAAGTTGTAGAGGGTTGGTTAAAGAAGAATTATTATAAGGAAAGAAGGGTGTATGTGGAGATTAAATGAAAATTAAAATGCTGTTAACTTTTTTAGTTGTAGTTGAGTAGGAGGGTCCAGGTTAAAAAATATGGTTAATTGAGGAAGCCGATCTAGAAAATAAGAATAGAAAGTTTATGGTTTGTTTGATTTTTGAAAGGTTTTATGAGATTAGGTCTTTAAATGTTTAATCTATTGTAATTTTATAGGACGAATTTTTAACTGTTAAAGGGTTTGAAAATATAAAAGAAGGGTTTAAATTTTTTTGAGATGTCTGGTTACACAGGTATTTTGGGAGTTTATAAAGGTTCTTATTTTGGTTAAATTCACGAGTTAATAATTAATTTAAGGAAGTTGTTTAGAAGGGGTTTGACGAGTTGGGAGTTTTTAAAGAATAAAAAAAAAGTTTAAATTTAAACTAGGTTGGTTAATGCTAATAAGAAGATTTATAAGATTTTTGAAGGTGTGGGGTTTAGATTTGATTTATTTACATAAAATTAATAACCTAATTTTATATAAATAAAATGTAGGTAAATAATAAAGCTTTAGGGCTTAAGAGCACACTAAAAGAAAAGGCAGGGGTTAAAGAGTGGCTTAAAGTTTGTAGGACGAGATTTTGGTTTAGTCTAAAAGGAGATTTGGAATAAGAGTTTGAAAAGAGAGTGGTAGACTAAAAGTAATATAAAGGGGTTGATTTTAGTTGTTTGCGTAATGTTAGCTGTTATAGTTTAAGGAGTTGATTAGGGGAAGGTAAGGTTGTTGTTTTAAAATTTAAATTATAGGATTAAGGGTAGAGGTTAAAGGGTTATTAAAATTAAGTATAGAGATTTTAAAGGGTAAATTTAGAGGCGGGCTAAATAGGTTTCTGAAACAAAATTAACATGGGTTTAGTTTAAAAATTTATTTGTTTTAAATTTTGTTTTTAAGATTTTAATTTGTAAGTTAAATTTAGGTAAATTATATAATTCTTTTTTTCTAACATGAGAAAGCTGTTAAAATAAAGTTAATGTGTTAGATTTCATTTATTTGAGTAAATTTTGAAAAAGAAAAAGGAGAGAGTAAGATCTCAAAAGAAGGCTTTGATATTCTAAAAGGACTATATTAGAGAAACAGAAAGTAAATTTAGGTTTAAAAAAGAAAGAATAAATAGAGGAATAAAATAGAGGAATAAAATAGAAGAATAAAATAGAAGAATAAAATATAGAATAAAATAGAATAATATAGAATAAAATATAGAATAAAATATAGAATAAAATAGAATAATAAATAGAATAATAAATAGAATAATAAATAAGAATAATAAATAAGAATAATAAATAGAATAATAGAGGGGGTAATAAAATAGGATAAATAGAATAAAGAAAGAATGAAGAGGAACCATATAATAAAAGAAAGAACAATATAAAAAGAATATATAGAACATATAGGTAAAAGAAATGGGCATAAAAGAAATGATGTGTAACAAAAAAAGATAACGGTCCACAAAAAGGAATATATGTGTAAAAGTAAACAATAGAAAGGGAGAGTAGTAATATAAGAGAGAAGCTAAATATATTTATTTTATAGGTAAAGGGTAAAATAGAAAAGGGTTGGCAGGAGAATAAAGGATAACCGACGGGGTGCAGGAGGTATAAATGGTCTATGAGAGGGGTAAGAGAAATTCCAGGAAATAGTGGGAAAATAATGATAGTGAAAATTTGACGTAAGTAGATAATAAATTATATTTTATATTAAAAAACTTAAGAAAAAGTCTAAGGATTGATGTAAATTTATAGGAGGGGGTTTAGTTGTAAAACTAATTTTAGTTAAGAGCAGAGAATAGTTTATAAATAAAAATATTAACTTTGGGAGTTAAAGAAGGGAGAAAATTTCTTCTCTGAAAACTAATGTTAGATTTTATAATAGTAGCGAGTTCTTTAATTATGATTTTTTGTGGTCTATGAAGGTTTACTGCCTATCATAAACATTTGTTGAATTCTTTATTAAGGTTAGAGTTTATAATGTTAGGTGTATTTTGGCTTATAAGGATACAAATAGCAGCGGTTGGAGTTGAAGGCTATTTTACTCTCTTTTTTTTAACTTTAGCAGCTTGTGAGGGGGCTTTAGGGTTGTCGTTGTTGGTTTTAATAGTGCGTAGGCATGGAAATGATCGGTTTATAAGATTTAGTTTATTAGAATGCTAAAAATAGTTTTTGCTTTAATATTTTTGATAAAAATAAATAAAGAGTGAGAACTAGTCCAAGCAGGATTAATATTTTTAAGTTTTATATTTAGTGTAATTTGTTATCATAATTTTTATTTATACCAATTAGGATTTAATTTAGGGTTGGACTATATTGGTTACATTTTAGTTTTATTAAGATGTTGGATTATGTCTTTAGTTATTTTAGGGAGCCAAAAGATTAAAAATTTAAATAATTTTTGCCCTAGGTTTATTAAAGTAAATTTAATTCTTTTATTGTGCTTAGTATTTACTTTTTCTTCTCTTGATTATTTTTTATTTTACATTAGGTTTGAAAGGTCTTTAATTCCGACTTTAATTTTGATTTTAGGGTGAGGTTATCAACCTGAGCGAATTCAAGCAGGGGTCTATATACTTTTTTATACTTTAACTTTTTCATTACCTTTATTTGGGTCTTTGTTAGCGTGTTTTTATTTTCAAGGGAGATTGGTTATTAATTTAAGTAGTCCTGTGGAGTGTGGTGAGTTTCTTAAAGGATTGTGATATTTTAGAACAATTTTAGCATTTCTTGTAAAGTTGCCGATATATATATTCCATTTATGGTTACCAAAAGCTCATGTTGAAGCCCCTGTCGCGGGGTCTATGATTTTGGCGGGGGTGTTATTAAAGCTCGGGGGTTACGGGTTGGTGCGAGTTTTAATTTTATTTCAAAGTGTAAGCCAAGATTATAGGTGGCTTTGAGTAAGGTTAGGTTTAATTGGGGGAGCTTATATTAGTTTAGTTTGTTTACGTCAAGTAGATATAAAATCTTTAATTGCTTATTCTTCTGTTGCACATATAAGATTGGTGCTTTGTGGGTTAATGGTGTTTAGGTGATGAGGTCTTAGGGGAGCTGTTATTGTTATAGTGGGGCATGGGTTATGTTCTTCAGGGTTGTTTTGTTTAGCTAATATTGTTTATGAGCGAACTGGAAGCCGTAGCCTTTTAATTAGGAAGGGGTTGCTGTCTTTTATACCAAGGATAGGGTTGTGATGGTTTCTTTTAAGAATCAGGAATATAGCAAGACCTCCTACTTTAAATTTATTGGGGGAAATTAGCTTGATTGTTAGTGTTGTGAGGTGAAGAAAAATAAGTATATTAGGAATTGCTCTTTTATCTTTTTTTAGAGCAGCCTATAGGCTTTATATGTATAGGTTAAGTCAACACGGGGTTTTTTTTAATAGTTTATATGCATGTTGTTCAGGAAAAGTTCAGGAGTACCTAGTGCTATTTTTACATTGGTTTCCTCTGAATATTATTATTTTAAATACAAAGTTAGTTATAATTTAAAGATAGTCTTTTAAAGTTAGAGGTACTCTTTTGAAAAAAGGGTAAAATAAAGAATGATTTGAAGCTTTTCTATACATGAAATCAGAATAAAATTTTTAGGTCTTTTGTCAATGTGCTGTGGGGTGTTAGGAGTTGTTAGGTTAAGGAGAGGTTCAATAAATGTGGTGGAATGGGAATTAATAAGGTTTAATAGAACTTCGGTAGTATTTACTTTGATTTTTGACTGGATCTCTTTAATATTTTTGTGTTTTGTGTTTCTTATTTCCTCAAGAGTTCTTTTTTACAGGGGGAGTTATATGGCTCAAGATAAGACATATAATCGATTTATATATATTGTTTTAGCTTTTGTGTTATCAATAAGAATAATAGTTTTAAGCCCGAATCTGATTAGAATCTTGTTAGGGTGAGACGGCCTAGGTTTAGTTTCATATGCGTTAGTGATTTATTACCAAAATGAAAAATCTGCTAATGCAGGAATGCTTACTATTTTGTCTAATCGTATTGGGGATGTGGCGATTTTGTTAAGAATTGGGTTAATAAGGAGAGTAGGTAGCTGAGATTTCTTTTTGTATAGTTGGTATATAGACAGGAGGTGAGAAGTGTTAAAAGTTTTGTTAGTAGTTGCTGCAATAACTAAGAGAGCTCAAATTCCATTTTCAGCGTGGCTTCCTGCTGCAATGGCAGCTCCTACTCCTGTGTCGGCTTTAGTACACTCTTCAACTTTAGTCACGGCGGGGGTCTATTTAATAATTCGGTTTAGGGCTGCTTTAAGAGAGAGAGTTCCTCAGACTTGGCTGTTAATTATTTCTTGTTTAACAATGTTTATGGCGGGTTTAGGGGCTAATTACGAATATGATTTAAAGAAGATTATTGCTTTATCGACTTTAAGGCAGTTAGGGGTGATATTAAGGATTTTGGCATTAGGTTACACTAATTTAGCCTTTTTTCATTTATTAAGACATGCTTTGTTTAAAGCTTTGCTTTTTATGTGTGCTGGGGTGGTAATTCATAGAGCGATGGATTGTCAAGATATCCGTAGAATGGGAGGTCTAATTAATTTTATACCTTTAACAATATCTTTTATAAGGGTGGCTAATTTAGCATTATGTGGGTTTCCTTTTCTTGCTGGGTTTTACTCTAAAGATATAATTTTAGAGGTTGCTTTTATAAGATGAATTAATTTTATTGCGCTGGTTTTATATATTTTAGCTACAGGGTTAACTGTAATATACACTTTACGGTTAATTTTTTATGTTTTGAGAGGGGAATTTAATTTAAGGGCGTTAAATAATGTAAGGGATGAGGATAATATAATAACTAATTCTATATTTGGTTTAGGCCTAGGGGCAGTTTTAGGAGGAGCTAGATTATCTTGGGTATTATTTCCGGAGCCTTATATGGTTTGTATAGATACTTTAATGAAAAATATAGTTTTAAGAGTTAGTGTATTAGGGGGGAGTTTAGGGTATTTTTTTAATATGAGAAGAGTTACTTATAAATTGAAGAGACTTTCTAACTACAATATCGTTTGTATAAGGGGGTCTATATGGTTTATACCTTTGTTAAGTTCAAGTAGAAATAAAAGAATTAGCCTAGGAGCAGGAGCCCTTATTCAAAAGACTGGAGACACCGGTTGGTATGAGTATTTTGGGGGCCAAGGGTTGTTTTATCTATTTTCTAAAATATTTTTTATTTTTGACAAGAGTCAAATAAATAGAGTAAAAATTTTTATAAAAGTGTTTGTAGTTAGGGTGATTATTACTCTTTTTGTAGTAGTTACTTGTTTCTATAATTTATAGAGAATATTGCTTTGAAGGTGCAAAAGAGGTAGTTATACCTGGGAACAGATACTAAACCTGAGTAGTTTAATTAAAATACAAGTTTGTGGTGCTTGAGATGTGATAGTGTTCACTTTGGGTAAATACATTTATTGGGAAGTAAATAATTATACGGCTGTAGTTGCTAGGGTTTCGTTACTACTTTAAAAGATAAATTTAAGGTACAGAGAAATAAATACTAAATATATATAAATATCTATATTAAAGATAACAAGAGTTTATAAAACTATAAAATATTAATAAAATATATGTATATTTGTTAAAGAATTTAAAAGTTTTAAAATATATATAAAAGTTTTGTAAAAGTAAAGAAAAAGAGGGCCTAGTAAGATAAAAATGGTGTCGCTAATAATATCTCTAATTTTTGTCAATATAAAAATTTGTGTTTGTGGGCCTGTTCGTTAGGGGATTTTAAGATAGGGTGTAAAGTTTTATGTAAAAATAAAATTGCTAGAAAGAGAGAGGAGGGACTACTAAGTAATTTTAGGTGGGTCGGGCGTTAATTTTTAGTGGGATAATAAAATGTAATATGTTAAAGGGATGATAAATAATATTTTATTTTGAGTTTAATTACTATGGTGTGCGGAGGGGCGAGATAGAGAGAAATGTAAGGTTAAGTTAATAATTTAAAATAACCTAATTAATATAAGGGGTTTAGATGTATTTACTAAAGGGGGTTTAGTTTAAGGAGTGTGGTAATATGTTATTAGTCTAAGTAACTATCTTTATAAGCTTTTATATTTGTTAGTAAATTTAAAGGTTTAAATAATATGTGAGTTTAAAGGTAATTATAAATTTTATGTGAGTATCGGTATATTTTGTAAAAGGGGTTTGTGTAAAGGTAGTTTAAATAATTATTTATGGGGGGCCGGGTTCAGGGAAAAGTATTTTGGGAGGTTCCGGTAATTTATAGTAGTGTTTATGGTTATATAAGGCGTTTTGATAAAACATTATTACAGGTGTGAGTACCGTTTAAACAGGGGTACAAATACCTATATAGATATAAGGGTGTACTATTAGTATAAAATTGTAAGGTTTGGCTGTGTTTAAAATATTAAATTATATAATAATGTTTAATTAATTTTAATAAATATATAAGGTTTAAAATTCAAACACAACAATAAGTGCAAAGTACTTGGTTGTTGTAAAGGGGGTGAGAATCTAAGGGTGGTTATACAAAGGGGAAGTACCGGTTTGTATAAGTAAGTTTTGTTGTTATTAGGTCAGGCACAGACAGTGTTAATAAAGGTGTTTTTATAAGGTTTAATATTGGGTAATATAAAAAATAGTTTAAATTAGTAAGTAAATTTTTAAGAGTTATGTTTGTATCAAGGGGGTGAGACAAAATGTTTATAATAGTTTGAAAGATTCTTTTTTAAAGGCAGTAAAATTTTATATAGAGGTAATTTTAAACAAGATATGTGTTTGTAAAGAGGACCAATGCAGGCGGGGTGGCAAGGAAGATATAAAGAGATTTAAAAAATAAAGTATTGTGCAGAAGGTGGTAAAAAGGTGGAGATAAAAGTTAGGGAGGGCGGGCGTGAATAAATATACAAGAGACTTTGTCGAGAATTAACTCATAAATATAGGTTGGGTTAAGAGCAGATGATTTAACGGTTATATAAGGATATAAAAATAAGTACTATAAAGAAACAAGAGGTGGTCAAAATATGAGAGCAATATAGGTAAAATAATAAATTAAACCAAGTGTATAGTAAAATAGATAAATTAAAAATATAAAATAATAATTAAGACAAATTTAAAGATTAGATATTATAAAAATTTTGAATAAATTACTATATGTCAAAAATAGGATAGGTAAAATGTATTATTTAAATTTAGAAAATATTAATTAATTTAGTAGGTGTGATTATTAAAAATAAATTATGTATAAAAATATAAAAGTTATTAAATATTAGAGGGGCAGTAATAAAAGTTAATAATAATTAATTTTGTATAAGAACAAAAATAAGATTATTTTAATTCTATGTAAAAACTTAAATTGTTACTTTTAAAAATAAAATTGTTTTTAATTTTTAAAAGATAAATTTAAATCTCACTAAAATATATTTAGTAAAAAATAGGATCTAATAAAAATATATTTAAAAATAAAATAATAATTAATAATATAAATTAAAAAGTATAAAATTAAAAATGCTTACAATAAAAAATTAATAGTAAATTTTAAAATAATGCATATAAATTTATAGTTAATACCAAAATAATAAAATATAAACTTTAAAAAGATTATTTTTTTATTAATTAAAAATTTAAAAATAAGCTGGTTAAAAAAATAGTATGTGTAAAATGTTGCTATTAAATTGAATTTAAAATCTGGAATAAAATTATGATAAAATACACCAAATACTAATTATTTTTTAGGTTTTTATAAATTTAAAAATTATTAAATAATTTTTTTATACATACCTATTATAATGACGGTTATACTTACCTCATAAAAATAAATGTTATAAAATTAAAACTGGGTCAGAGAAAGATAAATATAAAATAGTTGTAGTAAGCTGAGGGGCTAAAATTTTCTGTTAAAAATAAAATAGAATGAAGAAATACTGGTTAAAGTTAAATGTGATAAACAGAAGTTTAAACTATTCCTCTTTTTTAAAGGGTTGAAAAAGGTTTGGAGGAATTTTGTTTTATCCTGTTTGGGTCTGGGTCTTATAGTAAAAATTTGATAACATTAGATTGCAAATCTAAAGATGTGTAAATCACTGGGGCTTAAAAATTTAAGGGGGGGCGGTTACTTTAAAAGGTTAAATTTAGGGCTTATTGGGAGTAGTATTAAACTAAACAAAAGTATTAATTGGTGAAAAATTGTGAGTGTAGAATAAAACGTTAAATAAATAATTTCTATCTTTTTTATGGTCATTAAAGAGATAGGCGAGGGGGACAGAGATCCCAAATATTAAAAATGAATTGTAATTATTATAACAATTAAAGAGCTGAAAAGTGGGGGAGTAAGATTTTAAGAAGTAAGAGAAAGAAATATTTAAAGTCCAAGAAATCATACTTTTATAAAAAATGAGAAGGTGTAAATTTGTATAGATTTAATAAAAATTGTTAGAAAAAAGAAAAAAGAAGTTAATGTAGGAGGAGAAGATTTAATTATAAATCCCTTATATATTTTGATTATTTTAGAAAAGTATTGTGTTTTAATTTTTCTTACTTATTTTATTATAGTTTGTGTTTATGTATTTTATATGTTATAAAACTGTGTTATCAAATTTCTACGCCTTTATTTTACTGACACTATCCCAATATAACTAATTTTAAGTAAACAATTATTGGTTTATTACTATATTTAAAATTTATGATATTTAAAAATTTTATTCTGTTTAGTTTTATGTTACTGATTTTATTATATGTTTATAAAACAACAATTTTATTATAATCAAATATTTCTATTTAAACACATTTTGTTGACATACCTATCTATATAATTATGAGTTTTAAAAAGTACTTTTAAATGATTTTAATGGGCTATGATTAAAGGACTATTTATTTTAAAAGTTTAGTTTTGGTTTGATTTTTATAACAAGATTTTAAGGGTTAAAAATTATGTTAGTGTGTCTTATTTTTTTGTGGGGTCAAAAATTATGCTTAATTTTAAGTAGTAGTTTATATAACACAGTTAGGGCATATAAACAAAGGTGTTGGGGTATTGTTAATCACCTTGTTCTTATTATCTATTTCTATTTATTTTGTATTGTTAAATTTGAAAGTTATTTTTTGTGGGCTTTTACTTGTTTTGTCTCTTCTTTTTTATACACAGGCTATTCGTTTATTTTTAGCTGAAATATTTTGGTTTAAGTGTACTAAAAAAGAGGTCTATATAATTTGAATTCAGGTTAAAAAAAGGAGGAGTGCTAATCGAAGAAGTTGAGATATTTAATTGAAGATTGTGTTATAACTGAGTGTCTTTAATAAAAGAAAGGATCTACCTGCCAAAAAGAGGTTTGTGATTACTACACTGTAAGTAGATAGATATGTATATATTTATGGAAGAAACGCTATAACACATTATAAGTAAAAAAATTTAGCAAGGAGGGGGGGGGGTGAGCCTGTTAAAGGGTTAGGGAGCCATAAGATCGTTAATGACAAAAGATAGAGAGTTTTAGTGCACATTTTAAATGAAGTTTTTGAGTAATTTATTGTGTGTGTAATTATTAATATTTTTAATTTAAATTTGTTAAAATATTTATGAGTTTTTATAAAACTAAAACAATAAGGTTTTATCAATATATTATAATATAAGGAATTATATTTTGGGTATTATGGGTTTAAATTTCATACATAGTAGTATACTTTTATTCATTACTAACTAATATATTGCGGTGCCTAATTAAATAAGGGTCATTAAAAATTGATATTTTAGTAAATTGTGTTATAAAATTAAGGGGAGATTTTAAGTAAATACCAGAATACAGCTAGATTTCAGGGAAGTTATAATGATAAGATAAATTTGGGTGCTAAAATTGTGCAAAAAGAAAGGTTAAATGCTTTTTAAACAATATAAGAAATACAAAACCAGTTTTTAAAACTCTTTATGAATGCAACTCATATGTCATTGATATTGACTATGGTCTTTTATTATATTGCGGATTTTGAAGAAAAGGAAAAAGGGGAAGATTGGGTTAAGTAGTTTATAGAAGTTTAATTTTTATGTTGAACCATTTTAAAAAGATTGTAAAGAGTCAATTTAAGAATAAAGTAAAAGAAGGAGATTAGAAAATAAAGTTTTTGAGTTGAGAGAGAATAAGAATTTAAAATTTAAGGGCTAAAAAATAAAAGGTTAAGGTCTTTAAATGAGTTTTATTTTAATTGCGGCAACATAATTACTTTATCGTTTTTTATGAAAAGTAAATCTATAAAAATGATAAAAGGAGATATAAACAATTTTAAGTTCAAAGAAGGGTTTAAAGTTTGAGGGAGACTATAAAGTTTAAAAGAAGAGGGGAATTTCAATAAAATTAATTTAAGGGTCCAAAATAATTATAATTTTTAAAAAGGGGCTGAGAGGGGTTTTTAAAGAAGAAGTTTTTTAAACCTCTAAGCTTAAGAGTTAAATTTTGTTGAAAGTTTTGGAGGGGAAATTTAAAGATTTTTAAAGGTTTAAAATTTAAGCAATTTTAAAAAGATTTGGAATGAAGGAAAAGTTTATATTTTTAAAAAGTTAATTGTTTATTTTTTAAAGTTTAAGTTTTTAATAAAATTATAATATAAATGTTAAATAGTTTCGCGGAGAAAATTAGTATTTAAAATCTTGTTAAAAAAAATTAGATTTTATTTAAAATATTGCTAAGAAAAATTTAGCTTGTCTTTTTTATAAAATACTAGGTTTATTAAAGTTGCGAGGGGGAGAGGGGGTTAAAAGTTGTTAATTTTTGATTTTAAGTTTTTTAAAAGGGAAGAAGGTTTTAGAAATTAAATACTGTTTTAATAAAAGGATTTTGTCGCTGATTAGAAAAAGAGGCTTTGATAGCTAAGGGTTAAGGAAAAGGTGTGTATTAGTGTAAAGAGCACAAAAAGGTTTGATCTTTTTAGAAGAGGTGAGATTCCTTTATGCACAAGAGTTTTAAGTAAAAGTAGAGAAAATCTTTAAATAAATCTTGAAGTAGAGTGAGATCCCACAAAAAAAGGGGGATAAATAGTTTATCCTTGTGTAGGATTTAAACTACTAACCAGTAAGGGATCTTTTATTATCTTACATGAAAAAGAAGGAAGGGTTCCCCAAAAACGGTTGAATTTGAAAAAGACTTTTCAGAGGTTTTATTTTAAATAATAAAAATAATATCTTAAAGAAAAGAATTAAAATATATTTTTAAAAAATAAAAAGCAAGTTAAGTTGTAGAGGTATTTTAGTTGAATTTTTAAGTAAAAGAGGGAAAAGAATTTTTGAGGTAGTTTAAATAAAAGCTCAGTTAGGGAAAGCTTTATTACACTTTATTTATAAAAGTGGAAAAGGTTTGGTTTTACTAAAGGTCCGGGGCTCCCAAGGTAATTTAAAAAGTTATTTAAGAAGATCTTTTTAAGAAGCTAAAAATAATTTTTAAGAGGTGCCAATTAAAAAATTTGAGGTTGGGGCCGAGCTCGGCGTTTCAAGGGTTTGGAAAATTTAACTTTCTTTAAGGGGGTCAAAAGGTTTATATTTATATTTTTTAAAGGCAGCTTTGATTTAGTTTTTATAAAGTGTTTAAATTTAGGATTCTTATGTTTTGTAAAGCTAACTAATTTGTATAAAATTAAAAGGGGAGGGCTTATAAACTTTTTGCGAAGTTTTGGAAAGTTTATTATTTTAATATATATATATATTATATATTATTAGTAATTAAAAGTGAGGGAGTTGTTAAGATTTCAAGATCTCGCAGAAAAGATATCTCGATTGTTAAGAGTTATTTTCTTTTTAAGTACTTTCAAAATACTCGTTTTTTATAAACTAAACAATCATTTTAATATCTTATCTCATCATAAAAATGTAATAGGGTTTAATACAAAATATAAAAAGTATACTACTGTTAAGATTTGGCCTGTAATCACATAAGGGTCTTCAACAGGTCGTGCACCAATTCATGTTAAAAGTAGGAAAATAGAAATAAGTGATCAGAACATAAATTGGTTAAGAGGGTAGAAAGTAAGTCTTCGGAATTGAGATGAGTGTGTAAAAGGTAAGATAAACAAGATAGCAATGGAAGCTACGAGGGCAATTACACCTCCTAACTTATTGGGGATAGATCGTAAGATTGCGTAAGCAAACAAAAAGTATCATTCTGGCTGGATATGGGCAGGAGTAACTAGAGGGTTAGCAGGGATAAAATTATCTGGGTCTCCTAATAGGTAAGGGTGTAGGAGTGAAAGAGTTAGTAAAATCGATAATATAACAACAAACCCTACAATATCTTTAAAAGTAAAATAAGGATGGAACGGGACTTTATCTACCTGTCTAGAAATTCCTAGGGGGTTATTAGCCCCTGTTTGGTGTAGGAATAAAATATGAATTATTGTAGCGGCAGCTACACCGAAGGGTAGTATAAAGTGAAAAGCAAAAAAACGAGTTAGTGTGGCATTGTCTACTGAAAACCCCCCTCAAATTCATTGAACAAGATCTGTTCCAATGTAAGGAATTGCTGAAAAAAGATTGGTAATAACAGTGGCGCCTCAGAATGATATTTGCCCTCAAGGTAAGACATAACCTAAAAAAGCAGTTGCTATCGTTATAAATAGAATAATAACTCCTACTATTCAAGCATGGAACCTTATGTAAGAACCGTAAAAAATACCACGTCCGACATGAAGGTAGAGGCAAATAAAAAAGAAGGAGGCTCCGTTAGCATGCATAGTGCGAAGAAGTCATCCAAAATTTACATCTCGGCAAATATGAGCAACTCTTGAAAAGGCTAAATCAATGTGGGCGGTGTAATGTATTGCTAAAAATAAACCAGTAGCAATTTGTATAACAAGGCAAAGCCCTAGTAAAGAGCCAAAATTTCAAAAGGTAGAGATATTTCTAGGAATAGGTATATCAATTAGGGCGTTGTTTACGATTTTAAAAAGAGGGTGAGATTTCCGAAGGAAAGTTGTTGTCATTGGTATAAAAAGATAAAAAGTTAAAAGCTTTAAAAGGGGTGGGAGAGATGATGTAAGCAAGAAAATTAGGGAGTGAGTTTTAAAAGCTCAATTTAAAAAGGGAGGAGAGAGGAGTTTGAAGGCTAAGGGTTGAAGAAGATTGAGTAGTTATATTTTATTTTGAAGAGGAAAAAATTCTAGAATAGGAGAAAAGGGGAAAGAGAGCTGTAATTAATTAAGTTTGTAAAAGTTTTTATAAAGATAAAAAATAATAAATTAAATTCTTGAGAATTTTAAATTGGAACTGAAGCCTAAATTTTTAAAGGTTAAGATGAAATTATTATAGACGTTAAATTTAAATTTGTTGGGTTTAAGAACTAAATTAGGATTTATAAAAGGAAAGGTTGAATTTATTTTTGAGTCCTTTGTTTACTTGTTGAGTAAAGGGTTTGGAAGAGAGGTAAAGATTTGAGAAGGGGAGGGGTCTTTTGTATTAGAGTTATTTATACACGTGTAGTATTACACACTATATAAACGTAATAATAAAAGTTTGAAGTTAGAGGGGCATGTTAGGTTAGTTTAGAAATACTATTAGTAGAAAGGTAGTTTTTATTTAAGAGGTTAAAAAGAGGAGAGTTTAAGATTTATATAAGGGTAGTTAGTTGTTAGTTTGGAAGGTGGATTCAATCATTAAGACTTTTCTATCTATACCTTATTATAGTTAGATTGAATATGGTAGCCAAAAAGGGGTATTTTCTAGGAATAATTTTTAAGGGGAAAGAAGCTCTCTTTACTAAAATTATAGTGGGTCCAAAGTGGTTAGGTTTTGTCTTTATATATAAGGGAGAGAGAAGGATAAATTTTAAATTAATCTTGATGAGAATAAGCTAAGATTCAATTATATTATTAACAGTAATACGCCTCTTTTTGGCTTCCACCAATATCAAAATTAAATATTTTAAAATAAGTTAATTAGAGGCAAAATTGCCAAAATCTAGGTCGAAACTAGGTGCGATAAAAGTTCGCTTTCTAACTTTTAAATTTTATTTTAAACCTAGTTTTATTTTACTCTCCTCCTTTTTTAAGGGGCCTTCCTTATACTATACTGTTGCCTACAAAGATTTATATTTGTGAGACTGTTGTAGTATAAGGAGCCCCTTAAAGAAGGTAAAGAAAGAGTAGCTTGAAATAAGGAGAAGTTAAAGGTTTAATAATTTAAAGAGAGGTTGGTTTAGATAGTGAAACTGAGTTATAAAAGGGTTTCTTTAGAAAGAAACTCCAAATTAATGAGATGTATTTTCTCTAATTATTTAGACTTTTTGTTTGGAAGACAAATATACTTATTATATTAAGAAAATAGCCACCTCACCAGTAGATGAAGATATAAAGGAACAGTCACACTACATCAACAAAGTGTCAGTACCAAGCAGCAGCTTCAAATCCTACATGATGGTTAGAAGAAAAGTGACAGTTAAAAAGTCGGATAAAACAAACGGATAGGAATCTAGTACCGATAATTACATGGAGGCCATGGAATCCTGTTGCTACAAAAAAAGTGGCCCCAAAAATTGAATCTGCAATAGTAAAAGAAGCTTCGATATACTCGTAAGCTTGTAATGCAGAGAAGTAGAAGCCTAAGAGAATAGTTGCGCCTAACCTTTGAAGAGCTTGGGTATGGTTTGCTTCTATAATAGCGTGGTGAGCTCAGGTTACAGTGGCTCCGGAAGATAAGAGAATAGTGGTGTTAAGAAGTGGGATTTGGAAAGGGTTAAAAGGTTGAATTCCTATAGGAGGTCAATATATCCCCACTTCGATATTAGGAGCTAAGCTACTATGGAAGAAAGCTCAAAAAAAAGAAAAGAAAAAAAGCACTTCTGACACAATGAATAAAATTATACCTCATCGTAGTCCTTTGATTACTATAAAGGTGTGAAGACCTTGGTAGGTGCCCTCACGAGTAACATCTCGTCATCATTGAATTATGGTTAATAAAATAGCTACAAGTCTTAAAAGGAACAAACTTATGTTATACTGGTGAAACCACTTAATTAAACCAGTGGTTAATATTATTGCCCTGATCGAGCCAGTAAGGGGCCAGGGTCTTATATTTACAAGGTGGTAAGGATGGTGTCCGTGTGATGATGACATTAGTTGATTTCTCTTGTGTAGAGAGCTCTTAGAACAGCAAACACATAAGATTGAATAATTGCGACAGCAGACTCTAGAATTAGTAGAAGGATTTGAGAGAAAATTAAAATGACTAGAATAGAATAAGAGAGAGAGGCTCCGGTGTTTCCTAAAAGAGTTAATAAAAGATGACCCGCAATTATATTTGCAGCAAGGCGAACAGCAAGAGTTCCAGGTCGAATAATATTTCTAATTGTTTCAATTAAGACTATAAAAGGCATTAAGACAAAAGGAGTTCCTTGTGGGACTAGATGCCTAAATATATGTTGGGTGTGGTTAATTCACCCAAATAGTATTAGAGTAACTCATAAAGGAAGGGATAAAGATAAGGTTATTACTATATGCCTTGACCTTGTGAATACATAAGGTAAAAGACCTAAAAAGTTATTGAATACAATAAGGCTAAATAACCCAATTAATAAGGTAGTAGCTCCAGTGTGGGAAGGGGATAAAAGAGCTTTAAATTCTCCGTGAAGTGTACTGATGATTTTCCTTCAAAGTAAAGATCATCGAGAAGGGGAAATTCAGTACAGGTAAGGGATAAATAAACCTCCTAATAAGGTTGAAGCTCAGTTTACTGATAAAGTGAAAATTCTTGAAGAAGGTTCAAAAATTGAGAACAAATTAGCTATCACTTTCAAGATTTTTGGTTAATAGAGGGGTGCTCTAAAACAGTAGTAATTGGGGAGTAAGGTTTAATAAAAAAGTTGAGAATAATAAAAATTATGAACCTTAAAAGAAAAAAAAGATAAAGATATAATCATATTAATGGAGCTATCTGAGGCATAAACCAATATTTAAAGTAATAGCGTTTAAAAGTCTATATTTTAAAAAGAATAAGTTTCACCAGAAGTAGGCGGATACTATTTTAGGTTTAAAAGACCTACACTTACATTTCAGTCATCGGGTGAGTCTGATGAGTGAGAAGAAACTCAATTAAGGAAAGAGTTTGTAGAAACTCTTTCAATTACAATTGGCATAAATCTATGGTTAGCCCCGCAAATTTCTGAACATTGACCGAAAAATAAACCAGGTCGGTTGATGAGGACTCTAGTTTGATTCAGCCGACCAGGAATAGCATCTGCTTTTACACCTAAAGCAGGGACTGTTCAAGAGTGAATTACATCCGCCGCAGAAATAATGATTCGAATTTGAGTATTTATTGGAAGGACAGTTCGATTGTCTACATCTAACAGGCGGAATCTTGATTCGTTTAATTCGTTAAAAGGTAACATGTAAGAATCAAATTCTACTTGAAGGAAATCTGAGTATTCATATCTTCAATATCATTGGTGTCCAATAGTCTTTAATGTTAAGGTAGGGTTGTTAACCTCATCTAAGAGATAGAGAAGTCGTAGAGAAGGTAAAGCAATAAAAATAAGAATAATAGCAGGTAAAGTTGTTCAAATAAGTTCGATCATTTGGTGTTCTAACATATATCGGTTAATAAAAAAATTGAATAAGATAGTAGATATTATGTATCCCACGAATGTAATAATTAGAATTAGTACAAGTATAATATGATCATGGAAGAAGATTAATTGCTCTATCAGAGGTGAGGCTCTGTCTTGAAAGCTAAGATATGCTCATGTTGCCATAGGTTGGTTTCTAAAAGAAGAGTCTCTTCCTAGTAGGAGCTTAAATCCTATACATCTTTCTGCCATTTTAGAAGTTAGTAACCATAGGAATTTCTATGTAAGAGTGGTCTGAAGGGGGGTAAAAGTGAGCCCATTCAATTGAAGCTGGAAGATAAGGTGAAAACATAACAGGTCGTCTAGATGTTAGTGCTTCCCAAATAATAACTATAAACCCCAGTGCCGCAACAAATGAGATCATGGACCCTATAGAAGAGACAATATTTCATGTTGTAAAAGCGTCAGGGTAGTCAGAATATCGTCGAGGTATGCCGTTGAGACCTAAAAAATGTTGGGGGAAAAAAGTTGTATTAACCCCAATAAATATTACAAGAAAATGGATTTTAAGTCATTTAGGGTTTAAGGATATACCTGTAAAAAGAGGGAATCAATGAGCGATTCCAGCAAAAATTCCGAAGACAGCTCCTATAGATAGAACATAGTGGAAATGGGCAACAACATAATAAGTGTCGTGGAGAATAATATCAAGAGAAGAATTGGCTAAAACTACTCCAGTTAGTCCTCCTACTGTAAATAGGAAGATAAAACCTAAAGCCCAAAGTATAGAAGGACTGAAGTTGATTTGTGTGCCGTGAAGAGTGCTTAGCCAACTAAAAATTTTGATTCCAGTAGGAACAGCAATAATTATAGTGGCTGAAGTAAAATAAGCTCGGGTATCGACGTCTATACCAACTGTAAATATATGATGAGCTCAAACAACAAATCCTAAAATACCAATGGCTAACATAGCATAGATTATTCCTAAAGTTCCAAAAGATTCTTTTTTTCCAGACTCTTGGCTTACAATATGAGAGATTATGCCGAAAGCAGGTAGAATAAGAATGTACACTTCAGGGTGCCCAAAAAATCAGAAAAGGTGTTGGTAAAGAACAGGGTCTCCTCCTCCTGCCGGATCAAAGAAAGATGTGTTAAGATTTCGGTCAGTTAGAAGTATAGTGATGGCACCTGCTAGTACAGGAAGGGATAGTAGTAAAAGAATAGCGGTGATAAATACAGCTCAAACGAAGAGTGGTATTTGATCTAAAGTTATCCCAAAAGAACGTATGTTAATTACGGTTGTTATAAAATTTACTGCTCCTAAAATAGAGGAAACCCCAGCTAAATGAAGGGAAAAGATTCCTATATCGACTGAGGCTCCGGCATGGGCGATAGCCCCCGCTAAGGGAGGGTAGACGGTCCATCCTGTTCCTACTCCTCTTTCTACTATTCCTCTTATAAGAAGTAAGGTTAAAGAAGGAGGTAATAGTCAGAAACTTATATTATTTATACGAGGGAAAGCTATATCGGGTGCTCCTAGCATTAGGGGAACTAGTCAATTACCAAATCCTCCAATTATAATAGGCATAACTATAAAAAAAATTATTACAAAAGCGTGAGCAGTAACAACAACATTATAAATTTGATCGTTTCTAATAAGAGTTCCTGGTTGTCCTAATTCAGCGCGAATAATTAATCTCAATGAAGTACCAACTATCCCAGCTCAGGCTCCGAAAATAAAATATAATGTACCAATATCTTTATGATTTGTAGAGAAGAGTCATCGTTGCATGGTTTGAAGCACAGGAAGTCTTTAAAGAATTTAAATAGTTAAAATAATTAAAGGGAGAGGGGTTATAAGCCCTAATAGGTTAAATATAAAGATAAAAGGTAAGAGGGGGGAGTGTAAAACATGAGTGCTAGTTTTTATATTGAAGGAAAGGGTGGGAGTTGTTATAAGAACAAAAGGTGTAACCAATCGAAGGTAAAAATAAAGAGTGATAAGGGAAGAGAGAAGCAGGAAGAGTAAAGGGACAATTAAACCTTTTGTTAGTATTATTTGAATCATTATCCACTTAGGTAGAAACCCTGAGAAAGGAGGCAACCCTCCCAAAGAAAGTAAACTTAACGGGAGTGTAAGTATAAAAAGAGGGTTTCTAAGGTTAAGATTAGTAATATCGTGAAGTGAGAAAAGGTGGGCACTTTGAAATAATAGAACGACTGAAATAGAGATAAGGGTATAAAATGAAAAATAAGTTAGTCAAATAGTATCACTGATTGAGACTGCAATTAATATCCAGGATATGTGATTGATTGAAGAGAAGGCTATAATTTTACGTAATTTTATTATATTTAATCCTCCTAGAGCTCCCGCTAAGGCTGTAAGCACACTTGAGAAGATAACAATAGAAGTTAAATTAGAGTTAATTATTAAGTATGAGATAAGAAATATAGGAGCTAGTTTTTGGATAGTTATGAGAATAATAGTTTGGAGTCAAGCTAATCCTTCTATAATTTGGGGGAACCAGAAATGGAAAGGGGCTGCTCCTAATTTTATAAGGAGAGCTATTAGAATAAGATAGTAAGAGAGGGTGGAAAAGAGCAGAAGTAAAGCCCTTGATATGACGATAAGGGTGGAAGCTAAAGCTTGGACAAGGAAATACTTTAAAGCAGCTTCGGAGAAATATGGGTTTATTTTATTTGCAATTAAAGGAATGAATCTTATAAGATTTAGTTCTAACCCTACCCACACCCCAAATCAAGAGGAAGAAGAAACGGCTAAAAGTATACCTAGTAAAAGAGTTGAAAAGAAAAAGAAATAAGAGAGAGGAAACACCATTAAAAAGAGAAAGTATATTCATTGTCGGGGTATGAGCCCGCTAGCTTAAGCTTAGCTTATCTTTTTTAATTTAAAGGACCTAAAAATTTTTATTAGGGTGCAAGAAGAAAAGTGTAAGTTTGTGTAGGATTTAAAAGAATTTACTTTTTTAAAAAACTTTGAAGGTTTTTAGTTTATATAACTTAAAATCCTTTGCTTTTTAGGTAAAGGAGAGGTGAATGGTTTAAAAAGATTAAATTTGTGTTAAATACATTAAAGTTATAAAATAAAATGAAAAGGAGTTGAAAATAGGTTAATTTAAAGGAAGGGTTTGTGAGGTTGTAGGTTTGTTTACAAATCTCTAGGTAGTTTTGTAAAGTTGGTTAGACTATTAATATAGGTAAGTTAGCTTACATGATTAGCTCTATCAAAGCTATCCTTTTTATCAGGCACTATATTTTTAAGTTAGTTTGAAAAGGAGACATTAAAAAGAGGTAAAACGAGTTAAAGATAAGAGATTTATATAAGTAATGTTAAAATTATTAAAATAGTAGAGATTGTGCGGATTTATTTATAGTTGGTTTTATTGAAATATATTGGGAGTAAATTTGAATGATTTTGTTTATACTTGGAAGATTAGGATTGTCTTGTTTAGAAGAGGTTTATAGAGGTTAAAAAAAGAGGTTAGTAGAATTCTTTAGGTGAAGTGAGTTCTTTGGAAAGGAAAGGTCGATTAAATACTAATTGTTTAGACTGTTTTGTTTTGGTTTAAATTAAAAAATTAAGAAAGAATTTTAAGAAACAAGAATTAAAAGCGATAACTAATATAATTAGTGTTTGGGTAGAAGTAAAGAATATAGAAAGGCTTAGAGGAATCTAATTAAGTTGCTCTTGGCTTTTTAAACACACATAAAGGTGGTTTAGTTCTTTTTATTTATAGGAATTTGAGTTTAATTTTTAAAGGGCTTTTAAATTAAATTATTTCTGAAATGTTATGGGTAACAGAGGAAGATAATTTTAGCTGTCTATAAAATTAAATAAAAGGTAGAGGTGGTAGTGAGATTAGCTTTTGGGAGGGGCCTTAAAAATTAAACTTAGAGGGGTTGTATAAAACAATGGTCTTGTACTTTTGAAAAGATTGCTAATTATCTAAGTTGAAACTGTGTGGCTTATGTTGAGATAATATGACTAAACCGTAGGGTTTAAAATTTTACTCAAATTTTAAAACTGGAAGTTTGAAAGACTTAAAAAAGATAGGTTTACAACAAAGGGAGTTTAAAGGTAATTAGTTCTAAAGGCTTTTATTAACTATAACTTTATTTTAAAAAGAGAGGCCTTAAAATTTAGGGAATTAGGTAAAAGAGTTTGTTGGAACTTAGTTATTATGGGCAGAGGGGTGGCTTAGTTAACTTTAGTAGAGGTGGTTGTAGTAATTTAAATTAATATTATAGTGTGTTGGTAAAAAGCAGAAGATAATTATCTGCCTTAAGAGAAGTTATCATTAGTTTGAAAGTCGTAGAGGTCCTTTAAAAAGGTTAATAATTTTAATTACAACAACCAAAGTAAGTAAAAGATAAGAGATAATAAATAAAGTAAAATTTATAGAGGTTTTTCTGTAGAGCCATATTGTAAACTGCGGGGTAGAAAGGTTAAGTTCAACTGAAGAGGGTCTCGCGAGTGAGAAGTAAGAGGTGACTAGAGGGTCTAGAAATATAATTAGAAAGGTAGCGCTTAGAAATAAAGAAGTGTAAATTAAAAAAGTTATAAGGGAGAATAGGAAGATCTCATTAGAGGCAAGGGAGGCTACATAAATAAATAATACTAATATTCCCCCTAAAAAGATTAGGAATAAAACATAGGAGAATCAGTAGGAGTGGGTGTAAGTTCCTGCAGATAATGAGATTATAATTGTTTGAATAAGGAGAATTAATCCTATGGAAAGAGGATGGGTTACCCGGGTAAAAAGGAAAGATAAGACTAGTATGATAGGGATAGTTAATAAAGTCATTTCAATGAAAAATTGGTTTTCTTGAAGTTTTAAGAAGTTATTTTCATTTTTGGTTTACAAGACCAGAGTTTTAGGGTTAAACTATTAAAACCAGTTATGTGTTATTTTAAAAAGATTGAAATTTTGGGTGTTACTTAGAGGAGAAGCTTTTAAAAGGATCGAGATATAAAATAAAAGTTTGTTTTGTATTAGGGCTATTAAAAATTTAGGAAATAGAATTTTTTTGGGGGTATTAAAAGAGATGGAGAAGGTAGAGTTGAGGGTCTGAGAGGCGGGCCAAAAACAAGTTTGTTAAAAGGTAGGTATCTAGGAGTCTAAAAGAGGTTTACTTAAAGTTAATTAATATAAAGAGTTGATGAAGTCCAGTCTAATTTAATTTTAATCAAACAATAAAAAGCAATTGTAATAATTAAAGAGTTAAATAAAGATACTATGTCTTTTAAGTTAAGGTTAAAAAAGTTAAGGTCAATATTAGGATATTTTATAAGGAGAAAGCTAAAGTCTTTAAAGGGTAAGGAGAACACCTTATGGGGTTGTTGAGACAAAGTGGGGGGTTGCTAAGAAGTTTGGTTAGTCTTTAAGTTTAGAGGGTTTAAATTGACTCTTAAAGGAAGTGGTTTATCAATATAAGTTAGGTTTAATTGTTAGAGAAGGGTATTATTTATTGAAGGGCTAAACTGTTGAAAATAAGAAGAGGGTTAAGCTTTAGTTTGAGGGCTTCAATTTTATTACAAGGGCCAGGAGGTGGTTAAGAACTGGAAACTTCGTTGGAGAGTAAATATTTTATAAAATTTAGGGAATAAAGAGCCAATTGTAAGATTTAAGAAAAGGGTTATAGTTTTAGTGGAGGAGGTTAAAGAAAAGGGTTATTATTATTTTTGTGAAGTTAAAAAAAGGGGTTAGTTTAAGTAAGTTAGGGGTAGTTGGGACCAGGCCTAAAAGATTTACTATGCTTACATCCTGGGAAGGTTACTTTTAATTATTTTGGGGGACAAAAATTAATTTTAGTTGGTTTTATTAGACTAGGGTTAAAATAAGGCAAAGAAAAGTTAGGAATTAACGTCAGGTTTATTAATTAAGGTTAATCTAGAGAAAGTTGAGAGGAGTTAACAGAAAAAAGGGGGAGAGGCGGGTGGTGGAGTTCATAGAAGTTAACTCTTTTTTAAGGTTTGAGAAATCTTTTGATTCATTAAATTAATTTGAGTTAATTTTAGGTGGTAGCTTAGGGTTGTTTGAAGGCGAGCTTGAAATTTAAAGGTTTAATCGAAGCTGTTAAGGGGAGACCCCCGCTGAGGTTAATGTTTATTAAGGTGGGGTGGATTTAGAGCAAGGAGGGTTAATGTTTTATCGAGAGAGAGGAGCTCCCACGGCCATTAGTAAGTTTAACTTTTAAGGGTATTAGGAAAGCCCTTCTTTACTTTAGGGTTAGTTTGTAGTTTTGAGGGGAAACTAAGTTAATTATTAAGTACTTTAAAGAGTTATTTTGGTAGGGAGATTAAAGGGAGTTGTCTAAAGTTTTTTATAACCTTAGGGTGTGATCTTTTGTATCCCTAGGTTGAAGAGGTTTGACTTACAAGGGCGGTTTAAGGACCACGATTGTTACGGTTACCCTACAAGGAGGGTTAGAGCTAAGTAGTTTGTATACATTTTTTTTAGGGTCCAACTTTTAAATTTATTTAAGCTTTAAAAATTTTATTGGTGCCGGGCTAGAATTATTTTATAAGTGTTCGATAGGGTAGAAATAATGGCCGCGGAGCCCCCAGTTCTCCCTAGGACGAGAAAGGAGGAGCCGCAGTTAGGTATTATTTCTGTTAGTGGGAGCGGTTTTTAAATACACGAGCAGGGGATACTAATGGTTTAGGGGTGTTAAAATATCTCTTTAAAGTTTTCTAATTAGCTAAGAATTAGAGAAGA